AGCTCTGTTTATGTTTACGAACTTTATGTTATGCTTCTAAAAGTTCATTTGGGATAATTGAACCTTCTCAAACTGTTTCTTTTTAAGAACCAAAAAGATTTGTGCCAGAATAACAGATGCCAAGAAGAATAAAAGGCCTTGGACCCGGGATGGGTCTTGAAGTACTATTTCTGCGTCTCCCTGACCAAACCCACCCACGTTCGGATTACTTGTTAATGGTTGATCAAGCTTGACGGATTCAGCTTCTGAAACAAGAAGTTCTAGTCCTGGAGGTATAATATCAACCTCTTGGTGTCCATCCGATGGATCCACTATGGTTATTTCATATCCCCCCTTTTCTTTACGTATGATTTTGCTTACTATACCTCCAGCTGTAGCATTATAGACTGTATTGTTACTCTTGCTCCCATCGGGATAAATCTGACCTCTTCCCCTGTTCCCGCCTACATATATAGGATATTTTAAGAAGTGAACGTCTTTTTTAGTCGTGGGGTTGGGGGAAAGGATAGGAAAGGTGATTTCACTATATTTTTGACCAGGAATAGGACCTATCACAAGAATATTTTTTTTAGTGGGGCGATAACTCTGAAAAGACAGATTGCCCATCTTTTCTTTCATCTCGGGAGAAATACGATCGAGGGGAGCTAATTCGAATCCCTCAGGTAGAATTAGAACAGCCCCCACATTCAAAGATCCCTTTTTCCCATTAGCAAGAACTTGTTTCAGTTGCATATCATAAGGAATTCTAACAACTGCTTCAAATACAGTATCAGGAAGTACCGCTTGTGGAACCTCAATATCCACGGGCTTATTAGCTAAATGGCAATTGGCACATACAATACGCCCAGTCGCTTCTCGTGGATTTTCATAGCCCTGCTGTGCAAAAATGGGATATGCATATGAAGTAGATGTCTGAGTTATTACATATATCATGATAGATACAGAAATGGATCGAGTCATCTGTTCCTTTATCCAAGAAAAGGTATTTCTATTTTGCATGGTCCAATCATTGAGCACGAAAATTTCTACAATAGATTGGGTAGGTTACTAGTATAGTTCCCTATCTCTGATTCTGCTATTGTTATTGTACTGGAATCATTTTACTATAATACAGGAGGATTCCCCTGGATGGGTAGAAATAGAAAAAAGTTAGTAATATTTTGAATGGTTTGTTTCTGTAGGAAGTAACAAACATTCTAATTGGGTTAATATGTTTGTATTGTTCTTTAGTCATTCATTGAATGATAAATTACTACAAGTGACGGAGATACGCTATTTAAATAGCGGAAGATCCAATATTTCAAAATTGTATCTAGAATGACTGGAAAAGTCGAAACAAGAACCGCTAGAATTTGATCGTTATGATCAAATCCAAAATCTTTGTAGACAGAGCCAATCATGAGTTCCCACCCATGGGGCGAGTGGAATCCGATACAGAAATCGGTTACTAAAATAATAGAAAAGGCTTTGATTGTGTCGCTTAAGTTATAGAGGAATTCCTGAACCCAAGAATTCAGAATGACAAGTTCTTCATTACCCAGAATCGAATAGCCGCTTAGAATAGCGAAACATATTATATTTGTTGCAAAGTGTAAAATGCTATGGATATGATTCTCATTATGCATTTTGACCAATTGAATCATTTCTTTGTGGATTCCTAGACGAAGCTTTTGTATATGTGTCTCCGGGTACTCCTTTATAATTTTGTCCAACAGGAATAGTTGCTCTAATTCTATGAATTTTTCTAGAACATTCTTTTCTTGAATATTATTCAAGAAAGTTTCGGATTGTCTAGTATTCCACCAATTTTTAACCCAAGATTCCATACTTTTTTGAACTAAGAGATCGATCCACCAGGGCAAAAAAACTATAGATGCAACAAGATATGGGAGGTTAGTGAATGCTTTCTTTTGTGGCATTTTAAATCTGTGAATTGCTAATGAAACTACCCCACTCGTCGAATCTATCCAATCTGATATTTCTATGCAATAGCAGTTCTATAACAAGGTATCGAACCTATACCTAACTTATGAGTTGCCCCCCCTTTTTGATGTTTGTCCGTGAATATCGAAATAGGATAAGGTTCCGCGTCGAAGTGGAATGAAGAAATAAAACAAGATTGTTTCCAGATATCTCGATTGGTCAAATTCGAAGCAATTGCATGCTTTCGATGAATGCCCGAAAGAACCACCTCAAGTCATGAATATTATTCGGACTTCGAGACGAAAGAAAACCCTTAGCTTAGATCCATTATTTCGAAAAGTTGGCTATGCTTAGCCTGGAATAGTTGAGGGAAATTTATGAAAAATATGGATGTGATGATCAAATCAAAAACGAGTGGCAAAACCAGAGACAAATGCTAGTTATAAGAGATCCAATCATTTGAGAATCCAGGAGCAAAACAAAAGAAGGGAAAAGAAACATCAAGTGACAAAAGAAAAGAGAGGTCATTGAATATGATCTATCAGTTCAGTATAGAATCTATCAATCCAAAATATCAGAACCAAAAAAATGTTCTGATACATGTGATAAATCTGGACTTATTAGTAGTAGATTCGATTTGTTGCTTGCTTAGTAATAATTAGTATGAAAGAATTGCGTTTATTTCCATACAGATAAAAAATCGTTTTGTTTTGGTGGACAAAAACCACTTTGTTTTCTGGTTATTCCATAGAATATACATTTCCTTTTGCTCGAATGAGCGTTCAGCTTCAGTGAAAATAAATAAAATACATTAGAAAAAAAGAGGATTTCTGAGTGCCTTTCCTAATGCTGAGTTCATTTCAAAATACTTCAATCGGTACACGCAAGAAATAGGCCAATTCTGCAGCTTTTTGTTCCATTTCTCTTGGAGTCAAATTCTCCTCACTTTGAGTCAAAGGAACGGCGCCCTGTCCTCTAATTTCCATATAAAGGACACGACGAGGAAAAAGACCCTCTTTAACCTCGATTCTAATCGACTGGACATCTCTCATAAGGAATCGAAGGAGGATACGACGATTTTTTCCAGGAAATCCCCAACGAAAAATACACACTATTCCTTCTTTTCTATCAAATCGATCATAACCACTCCCTACATTCCACGAAATTGTACACCACAAATAGGTACTAATGAAAAGACCCGCGATCCCATAGAAAGACATCACGAGTCCTTGTGGAAAAAAAAAAATTTGCTGAGATGGAAATAAGGATATCAAATTCTGACCAAGATAACTAGAAGTTCCAACCAATAAGAATCCTAATGAACCTAAAAGAAGGATACAGGCCCAGCAGAAATTACTTGTTTTTCGAGACCCCACTATAAGTTTTATCCATATACGTTCTGATCGCCAGTTCATACTAGATCCAGTTTCTTTTTATTGGAATTGAGAAAATAACCCAAATGAGTTTTTACTTTCCTTTTTTTGTTCCCAAAGTAACTTTCATCAACTAGCACGATTATTATATTATGTGAACCTTTAGGAGTCATTCGATTAGATAAGATCTAAAAGAAGCATCCGCTTCATCGGATCCCACTATGTATCTATATCCATAGATATACCTTGCGTTTCCATTTCAGACATCCGCGGCTCTATTTGAACTTGAAACTTGGTATCATGAAATTTATCCACCTATCACAACATACCTAAGAGAAGGAGAAGAGCTCTTAGGTATGTGTTCGGAGGACGCCGTATCTTAGATTCCACGAATCTATAGTATGATCAAGTGCAGAAAGAAATCAAAAAGAAATCAATGGGATTTGCTTCCATCGGATCTAGACAATCTTGTTCTTTTGAACATGAAGAAAGAAAGAAGCCATTGCAATTGCCGGAAATACTAGGCCCACTAAAGGCACAAAAATAGAGGGTAAGTTGAAAGTTGTCATAGAATGAATACCTCGATTTCATATTTTTACCTGTTAGTAAAGAGATCTTATGATACGTATCTAGTATCATAAGTGCAAGGAATGAAAAAAGTATCCCGAGTCACCCTTCTACCTGAAATAGATGGTTTCTTTCTCTTGTTTCTATTCTATAGATAGGGACTTTTCCTTGGCCTAACTCTTACTGGTCCGGTCGGATTTCTATGTCGCCCGGTCCCGCAGCGTGGGATTCCCCTTTTGTTTGTTCGCCCGAAGTAATCCGCCTAGTTCCGGAACCGGAAGGACCAGGAGCAGGAAGCGCACCGATATCCAGATTTCTCGGAGCTCCGGAAGAACTTCCCTTCACTCTACCTCTAGACGTAGTCTTGGCCTTTTTTGACCTTTGCTTGAAGTGCGGATTCCGCCTTTCCAAGTCGGCAATCTCTTCCGATACGCGGGCAATCGCTTCATCTAAGGTTTTATCCTTCATGGCCCGCTCGGTTTCTTCTATTGCCTTTGCTTTGACGTCGGGATGGTCTGCTTCCAATTGTAAGAGTTCTTTCGCTAAAAGGTAAAGCTGGTCCTCTAACGCTTTTGTTTTTTGCTGGTTCCTACTCAACGCAGTACGGATTTTTTGTACTGTCTCTTCGCTGGAGCCCTGCTCCAGGTGCTCCGCTAGGCGAGATTCGAGTTTTCCGGTCCGATCTTGGCTTTTTGACAAGTGGTATTGGACTTCAACGAATACCGATCGTTGTTGTCGCCAATATAGCAGCTCGACCGAATATAGTCGGTCGGTTTCATTCTTCGCTTCTGTCTTGGATTGGCCTTGTTCGGCAGTGGCTAATGCCTCGGCCACTATTTTCGTCGGAGACGAAGTCGAAGCACTAAGGAAAATTGGCTTTCCAATGGTTTCTAAGTCCCTACATTCCGTTGCAGGGGCTTCAACCGCGAATCCATCATTTGCCATTAGATCTGACTCAGTGGAGGATGATCCTTCCACCAATTCTGTCTCGACTTTGGACCCTCCTGACCCGTCGAGCAATGTTGGAATGGAGGTTTTTGGTTCCACTGCCATTAGATCTGACTCAGTGGAGGATGATCCTTCCACCAATTCTGTCTCGACTTTGGACCCTCCTGACCCGTCGAGCAATGTTGGAATGGAGGTTTTTGGTTCCACTTGACCTGATGAAGGGGGAGCTATAGGCCGCTTTGGTAGGAACCAAAAGAATATCCGCAGCACCCCTTTCATGACAGCCCCTCCTATCACTGTCAGGAACCGTTTACCCCATTCCCAGATGGAATGCCCCCTTGCCTTGTCTACCGCTTTCGTCGGAGACGAAGTCGAAGTAATAAGGGCAATTGGCTTTCCAATGGTTTCTAAGTCCCGACATTCCGTTGCAGGGGCTTCAACCGTGAATCCATCATTTTCCATTAGATCTGACTCAGTGGAGGATGATCCTTCCACCAATTCTGTCTCGACTGACCCGTCGAGCAATGTTGGAATGGAAATAGAGTCTCTTTTTACCCGTTCCACTACGAAGTATTGCCCTGCCGGTGCCGAAGGCGCCGAAGGAGGACGCTTTGGTAAAAACAACAAGAATACCCAAACCGCTCCTTGTAGGCCACCTATGCCAGCCCCTCCTAGTATTAGTATCTTTAAGAACGATTTTCGCATTCTATTTACTCCTCAATATGTAGATACCTACGAAATGTAGATACCTAAGAAAACTATTTGATTTTTGCAAATTGACATAAAAAAAACTAAAGGATATCCAAAATCAACTCGTTGATCCATAGGATATCCAAAATCAACTCGTTGATCCATTTTCGAAAAAAGAATCAACTAATCAACCTTGAAAATGAATCGATGACTCAATTTGAGTATACCCTATATCGATGCCAAAATCAACTCGTTGATCCATTTTCGAAAAAAGAATCAACTAATCAACCTTGAGAATGAATCGATGACTCAATTTGAGTATACCCTATATCGATGCCAAAATCAACTCGTTGATCCATTTTCGAAAAAAGAATCAACTAATCAACCTTGAGAATGAATCGATGACTCAATTTGAGTATACCCTATATCGATGCCAAAATCCACTCGTTGATCCATTTTCGAAAAAAGAATCAACTAATCAACCTTGAGAATGAATCGATGACTCAATTTGAGTATACCCTATATCGATGACAAAATCAACTCGTTGAGCCATTTTCGAAAAAAGAATCAACTAATCAACCTTGAGAATGAATCTATGACTCAATTTGAGTATACGCTATATCGATGCCAAAATCAACTCGTCGAGCCATTTTCGAAAAAAAGAATCAAAGCAATAATCAAAAATGTGATCTGTTTGACGAGCTAGTCGATCGTTCGAATCCTTATCCGTATTTATTAATGAAAATGAATGAAGTTCAATAAAAGAATAGAGTCTAGTTTTCATTTTCCCAGTCTTAGTTGTTGTTTGTATCCGGCCGGTCGGTTGGTCCATCGAAAGAAAATAATGCCCACACACTCGCTCACGGAGATCGTTCGGAGCATGAAACTGAAAACAACAATTCATTTCACATTTCAATGGACCCAATCCTTTTTTTTCAATTTCGGCTAAACGAGCCCATTCTTCTCTCTTCTTGAATTACATAGGACTTTTTCCTATTTTACTATCCACGAGCAAAGAGTTAGTGAGACTCTTTTTCTTTGGAATACCTAAATTGTATTTTTGAAGTAAAAACGGTGGTACAAGCCCGTCGAAAACTCCAACTCAAGCTAAATCCAATCAATTGGATAGTAAGTCCCCCGGATCGAGGAGCGCTTTTTCTGTACAATACCCAATTGCCCATCATTCTAATTCTACCGAAGCTTACTCTCTTCGGGGTCTATTGAAACTTGGACTCGTTAGGAATCTCCCGATACACCGCCCCCTTTGTGCGGAAGAAGAAACCCAACTCATTGTTTCAGAGATAATGAATTGGTCCTAAATCGATGTTTACACCCCTGTCTATTTCTATTGTGGATTTGGTCTATCAAATCGTTCGAGAATGCGCGATTTCATGAAAAGTTTCTGCTGTAGATCTTCGGCTGACTCCTTTGTGCTACGCTCCATTGTTTAGGGTTGCTGCCACATTATGTTACGTTGTAGAGTGGCTTCCAAAGCAATCTTGACAAGAAACTTAATTTTGGTCTTTCTTTACTCAAGGATTTTCAGTCATTTCGGACCGATTTTCCTTACTAAAAATCGGGACGGAATTTGGAATTCTTTTTTCAAGACTTCGGGCTCTCATTTTACATTTGATTCTTTTTTTTTGTTTTTTTTTTGGGGGGGGGGGTGCAGCTGAGTTAGTACAGGCCAAAAGTCTGTAATTTTGGGATAGGAACTTATGAGTTGTTATCTGTAAAGAAGGGTTCGTTCAATGCATTGAATTAAATCCATTAAGTCGAGGACAAGGAAAGCGATTCGAATTGATCAATGCATTCTATTTCCATATCTAAAATGAATAGAAGCAAGAATCCTCTTATTCAATATGAATGACAAGAATATACTAATATCATTTTCTTTCATTAAAGGAATATTCTTTGATTTAAATTCGTTTTCTTTAGGTTAGACAAAATCGGAGGCGAGGTGAACCCGAAAAAGGTTTTTTATTTCTATATCTATAAA